CCCCCTTTTTTTCTTTTCAGTTTCTAATCCCTTACTTTATCTTGATAAGTATTTAAATAGAAAAATGAACTTTTGACAGTGTCTTGTAGTTGTAAATCCTAGATGTGAAAATAGGTGGAATTCCTGAAGAAAGGCTATAAGAAGAATAGGTGGAAATCAATATGCAAAAAGAAAAAACAATGGCTAATGCCAGAAAAAGAATCAATCTATAAATAGAGTTCAGGTTCGAATTCCGTTAGGAATATCTATAATCTTAGCGAAATGAAAGAATTCCTCATGATTCTTAATTTATCTACTTGATCTTTTTGAAAATGAGGTCATTGAACTTGAAACTTCACTTATTGAATTGAGTTAAAGAATGGAATTGGATTCAGTTGGATCGTATCAGTGAAATCGAGTACTAACTCCCATTTCTTATTGGATTAAGGGCTCAACTTTCTTTCGGACATTTTTTTGTTTTTTAGGTTTGCAAAATGAAAGAAGACTCTCTTTTGATTATTTTTTCTTATGAGAATTGATCCTACTACTTCTGGTCCTGGGGTTTCCACACTTGAAGAAAAAAACCAGGGGCGTATCGTTCAAATCATTGGTCCGGTACTGGATGTAGCCTTTCCGCCGGGAAAGATGCCTAATATTTACAACGCTTTAGTAGTTAAAGGTCAAGATACTCTTGGCCAAGAAATTAATGTGACTTGTGAGGTACAGCAATTATTAGGAAATAATCGAGTGAGAGCTGTAGCTATGAGTGCAACAGATGGTCTGATGAGAGGGATGGAAGTGATTAACACAGGAGCTCCTCTAAGTGTTCCAGTTGGTGGAGCGACTCTCGGACGAATTTTCAACGTTCTTGGAGAACCTGTTGATAATTTAGGTCCTGTAGATACACGCACAACATCTCCTATTCATAGATCTGCGCCTGCCTTTATACAGTTAGATACCAAATTATCGATTTTTGAGACAGGGATTAAAGTAGTGGATCTTTTAGCTCCTTATCGCCGTGGAGGAAAAATCGGACTTTTCGGAGGGGCTGGAGTAGGTAAAACAGTACTCATCATGGAATTGATCAACAACATTGCCAAAGCTCATGGAGGCGTATCCGTATTTGGCGGAGTAGGTGAACGTACTCGTGAAGGAAATGACCTTTACATGGAAATGAAAGAATCGGGAGTCATTAATGAACAAAATATTGCAGAATCAAAAGTAGCCCTAGTCTATGGTCAGATGAATGAACCGCCGGGAGCTCGTATGAGAGTTGGTTTAACTGCCCTAACCATGGCGGAATATTTCCGGGATGTTAATGAACAAGACGTACTTCTATTTATCGACAATATTTTTCGTTTCGTCCAAGCAGGGTCCGAAGTATCTGCTTTATTAGGGAGAATGCCTTCTGCTGTAGGTTATCAACCGACTCTTAGTACAGAAATGGGTTCTTTGCAAGAAAGAATTACTTCTACCAAAGAGGGATCCATAACTTCCATTCAAGCAGTTTATGTCCCTGCGGACGATTTGACTGACCCCGCCCCTGCCACAACATTTGCACATTTAGATGCCACTACTGTATTATCCAGAGGACTGGCTGCCAAAGGGATCTATCCAGCAGTAGATCCTTTAGATTCAACGTCAACCATGCTTCAACCTCGGATCGTTGGCGAGGAACATTATGAAACTGCGCAAAGGGTTAAGCAAACTTCACAGCGTTACAAAGAACTTCAGGACATTATAGCTATTCTTGGGTTGGACGAATTATCCGAAGAGGATCGTTTAACTGTAGCAAGAGCACGAAAAATTGAGCGTTTCCTATCACAACCCTTTTTCGTAGCAGAAGTATTTACGGGTTCCCCGGGAAAATATGTTGGTCTAAGAGAAACAATTAGGGGATTTCAACTGATCCTTTCCGGAGAATTAGATAGTCTTCCTGAGCAGGCCTTTTATTTGGTAGGTAACATCGATGAAGCTACCGCGAAGGCTCTGAACCTAGACGAGGAGAGCAAATCGAAGAAATGACCTTAAATCTATGTGTACTAACTCCTAATCGAATTATTTGGAATTCGGAAGTGAAAGAAATCATTTTATCTACTAATAGTGGTCAGATTGGTGTATTACCAAATCACGCCCCCATTGCCACGGCTGTAGATATAGGCATTTTGAGAATAGGTCTGAAGGGACAATGGTTTACAATAGCCTTGATGGGTGGTTTCGCTAGAATAGTCAATAATGAAATAACCGTTTTAGTAAACGATGCGGAAAGGGGTAGTGACATTAATCCAAAAGAAGCTCAGCAAACTCTTGAAATAGCGGAAGCTAACTTGAGTAGAGCTGAAGGGAAAAGACAAACAATTGAGGCGAATTTAGCTCTCAGACGAGCTAGAACGCGAGTAGAGGCTATTAATGCAATCTCGTAATTAGTTGTTGGCGTGGCCAAATAATAAAAAGAGGTTGTGTTTATATACTCTTTTTTTGATTCTGCCGACTCAATCAAGGGTAATCGGATTCTGATGCAAGGAAAAAATCAATCAATTCAATAGAATAGGAGTAGCAGGGAATGGAAAAGGTACAAAATAAATAACAAAGAATAAAGAAGGCGGGTAGAAATACTTATTAGATACCATTGACTGCGGTATCTAATAAGTTCTACCTACTATTGGATTTGAACCAATGACTCCTGCCGTATGAAAGCAATACTCTAACCACTGGGTTAAGTAGGTTATTTATCATCACAAAGAGAAACAAAAGAAACCCCTCACATTGATGGATTATAGATAGAATTTGACTTCTAAGCAATATTCTCACAGGAAACATATGAGAGATCAATCATGTCTTGTCAAGATGAATAGTACTATTCATCTTGACAAGACATGAAATACAAAGTAAAATATTTCTCACAAATAAAAGGGCTATAGCTCAGTTAGGTAGAGCACCTCGTTTACACGCGCGCCAATGTTTTTCAAAGGAGTCCATCATGCAATCAACAGAATTTCTCTTATTGAGAAATTGATGTCTTACTCCATGGATTCGAGAGAACAAGAGCCTGACAAATATTTGATTGGTCCAATTATGTAGGGTGCCCATTTGGGCACTAAAATCGAACCCATCATAGATTTGATAATTGATAAGGTCAATATTCAGACCACTCAATGCTAGGTAGAATGAGTAGAAGGACCTCAAAAAATCTCTTTTCGTCCTATGAACTTTAAGGTGTATAAAGTTTCATATTTGACGCTTTGAGCAGAGCGATAGAGACTACATTTCACTTAGGTTGATCTAGGCCATAGGCAGACCTACGTCAAGCCAACTCTTCTTTGAAACACTTTGGTATTGCTCATGAGCAGAAATACAAATACTGAATCATAGCACGTGGAGCCATCTTGTTATCTTTTTATCAAGAAAAATATGGCGGACTAGCTGATCTTTCTATCAGTTGATGAAAGAGCCCAATGCAAAAAAAAAATGCATGTTGGGTCTTTGAAACAGGTCAAATCATTTCGATAATAAAACGTTTGATCTGTTTTACCGAGAATGTCTACGGTTCGAGTCCGTATAGCCCTAATTTGGTAATGAATTGAAAATGAAAAAAAAAAAAATGGCATTTCTTTTTCTTTCTATCTTACTAATTCTTTAGTGTATTTATAGTATTCTAGTATACTTTTCTCATTATTATATTGTTTGTAGCTGGCCGGGTGCTTGTTCCATCGGAATAGAATCATTCCAGCACACTCGCTCTTTTGGGATCGTTCGAAGCATAAAACTAATAAAAATGTAAAAATGAAGTTCAATGGACCCAACCGGTGTTTTGAAATTTCGGATAAACAAACCTATTCTTCATATTCATTAATCTTCATGGTGCTATTACATAATATGATGATTTTGACCTCTGACCACAATCAAGAGGCCCTTTTCTCTTTTTGTATACCCAAAAGAAGGGGATTTTTGATTTTTGAAGGAAAAATCATGACATGAGCCCGGGTTGGGTAAAAAAAACTACAACGAGACCCAAGACAAATGGAATCAAATAGTAAATCATATGGGTCTTAGGCTGGCTGTTATACAATCTATATTTGTATCCCAATTTTCTACTCCAAACCAATTGCCCATCATTCAAAATTCCAATTCTACCGATGCTTACTTTCTACAATAATATTAGGGTTGGAATTTGGCTGAATTAGCAATCCCCTGACCCGTCGCTTTTATTGTGCGGAAAAGCAGTCCCAAGAATTTATTGTCTTGTCTCAAAGATAATGAATTAATTGTCTTTTAATCCATTAGTGTTTGCCCCCTTTCGATTTCCGTGAGTTGGTTTTATCATTTAGCATTTTGTCTGCCGAATCGTCCGCTAACTCGCGATTCCATTAAAAATGAAAAATATCCTTTTTTTTTTTATAGATCAGAATCACATCATTTATCATTTGACTGACTCTATCGCCGTGCTGCGCCCCAGTGTATAGGTTTGCTTCAAAACAACTTTTTTACTGATATGAAACCTAATTTCGAGTACAAAAGACCCATATTTGGAATGAGTCTTTGAAGACTTCAAACTCTCATTTCATAACTCGACTTTTTGGGGGTGCAAGCCGGGCGACGAGATAGTATAGGTTCAAAGCAAAGCCTATAATTGGAATTTTCCGATAGAGAATCCACGAGTTGTTATATCTTATATCTAAGGCCCTTTTTCAAATCTATTTAATCTTAAACAGGGAGAGATAATAGAATCGATCAATGCATTCTGTAAAAGCAATAATTTGCTATTATGGATCGTAATGACAAAAATAATACCAATAGCATATGAGTCTTTTCATATTATTCATTATTATTCTCTTAGCTAATAATATATTCATCTTACTAATACACATGAATTTCATAAGATTTCACCTTTATTTATTTATCTTTATTTATTTAATTGCTATAGAATTAGAATTGTAAACTCAATGTGAAGTAATGTCTTTAGAGATACCCCGAGGTGCTGTGAAAGCAAGGCAAGAAAGTCTTATTTGTATAAGAACAGG